CACATCTAATTCGGATAGTAGAAGGATTACCATATATAACACAAGATTTCTCCGCCGATTCTTTCTAATCGAGCCTCTCGGTCTGTCATTATACCTCGAGAAGTAGAAATAATTATAATCCCTATACCGCCTAAAATTCTAGGAATTCTTTGATAATTAGAATAGATTCGTAGACCGGGTCGACTAATCCGTTTTAAATTTAAAATAGTTTTAGATGGTCCTTTCCTATTACTTCTATGTTGTAGGGTTAAAACCAAAAAATCTTTGTTGTTTTCCCGATGTTTTCTCACGTTTTCTATAAAACCTTCTCGTACAAGTATTTTTACAATGCTTTCAGTGATGTTAGTAGATGATATGCGAACCATTCCTTTTCTATGCATGTCAGCATTTCGTATAGAGGTTATTATGTCAGCAATAGTGTCCCTACCCATAATGAATTAAAATTATTGGTTCCTCAAAATTTTGATATAATAAACATGATCTTTTATGAATTTTAATTATTAAAGTGAAAGGTATATACGTGAGACACAATCTATTAATTAAAATGACCCTTAAGATTAATTAACCTATTTCATTCAAATACTCTATTGTAACTCTATCTGATGGTCTTATCTTATAATACTTCAGGAGCTAATGAAACTATTTTAGTAAAATTTAACTGTCTCAATTCCCGGGCGATCGCACCAAAAACGCGAGTTCCTTTTGGATTTCCTTCTTGATCAATGACAACTGCAGCATTGTCATCATATCGTATTATCATACCATTATCGCGTTTGAGTTCGTTACAAGTACGTACAATTACAGCTCTGATGACTTCTGATCTTTTTAGAGGCATATTTGGTACTGCTTCTTTGATCACAGCAACAATAACATCACCAATATGAGCATATCGGCGATTACTAGCTCCTAGGATTCGAATACACATCAATTCTCGGGCCCCGCTGTTGTCCGCTACATTCAAATAGGTTTGGGGTTGAATCATATCGTTTTTTTATCTGTTCTTTCAATGCAAAAGAAAAGGGGCTAAGTAAGAAAAAAAAAGAAATATTCTTTGTCAAAAAAAAGAAACCTGCAATTGCGTTTTTATTCCAAGACTTCATTTCTTGTGGTTATACATTATCTATCACGAAATAATGAATTGAGTTCGTATAGGTAGTTTGGACGCTGCTATCGAAATAGCCTTTCTTGCTATATTTTCGGCTACTCCACCCATTTCATAAAGTATTCTACCGGGTTTAACAACAGCTACCCAATATTCGGGCGATCCTTTACCTGACCCCATACGTGTTTCCGCGGGTCTTACTGTAACGGGTTTGTCTGGAAATATACGTACCCATATTTTTCCACCACGGCGGGCATTTCGTGTCATTGCTCGCCGCCCTGCTTCTATTTGTCTCGATGTGATCCAAGCGGGTTCAAGTGCCTGAAGAGCATATCGACCGAAACAAATATTAGTTCCTCGATACGATACTCCCTTCATTCTTCCTCTATGTTGTTTACGGAATCTGGTTCTTTTGGGGTTATAGTTGATGGTTGTTTCGCAATTCCAATTCCATCTCTACTACAGAACTGGACATGAGAGTTTCTTCTCATCCAGCTCCTCACGAATGAAAGGATTGAAAAAATTTTTATACATGTATTTCATCTATTTAATGAATAATACGCTGAACTCTTTGATATTTCATCTAATCTATTCGAAAGTTATCGATTTTGTTTGGATATATAACTAAACATAAATTTAACGTTATATATTATAACGAATCCTTATTTCTTTTTTTCCTTTGTTTTTTTTTATCGTATTTGATCACCAAAAATTATAGCAATCAAATAAAATAAAGCTTTCGCGGGCGAATATTTACTCTTTTAATTTAATATTTTAATTTAATATAATTAAAATAGTCTTTTAATATATAATTTAGTTGTAGGGTTAGCCCCATGATCGCTCAGAATAAATGAAATTGTTCTCCAGTTTGTTCCGCCATCCCACCTGATGAATCATTAGAATTCATTTTCAATAGAATCTTCTGCATCTGCATTCACAGGTTCCGTCGTTCCCATCGCTTCTTGATTAATGCTTAGGTCTGAATTCTACAATGGAGCCTCTCATTAAATTTGTTCTTGAGTCAATCTTTTCAGTCTTTATTGGCTCGAGGCTCTTTATTTTTTTGTTCTATAGAACATATTCATCTCCTTCTGTATGAATACGAGTATTGATGCTTTATTACATTGTCTTTTATGAGATGCTTTATAGACCCTACATATATTTATTTTTTGATATTGGAATTATATCATTGATATTCTTTTTCTCTCTTTCTCTCACCTTTCCAGTTATTCACATCTTTTTTATATTTTGTTTCACAACTCATAAAAAAATTCTCTTGTTTTTTTATGCAAAAACATGTTTCAGTTGCTACAATGATATGACCGATATATCATATCTTGACTGGTTTTTTGGATCCAGATAATGTGAAGCGATGAGTTGGTTATAACTTCTATAAGT